AGGGGGACATTACCAAAGTAAAAGATTACTTCGTTCTTGATAGTTATTTACTTAATCAGTGGATAGGAACATACTCTGGATCGAAATCATGGGGAGTACTTCTTAATCGTTTCTACCAACTTAAAGCCCCAATTTGAATTCCTTTTAGGTACATTCTGTTGGATAATTTACAGAATCTCCATTACTAATCCTTTGCGTATCTTGGTCTTCCTAACCATCCACTCATTTTTGTTAAACCTTCCATTATGGTAATACATCTATGTTAATAGATAGTAAAAACTCCATACAGTTGATCTTTTGAACCCGTTTCAAGCCATGATGCCTAATCAACCAATCTTGGGGTAAACAGTCTCGACTGCTTTGCTTATATTTACTTTCATTTCATTCTTGTACATAGGAAATGAGATTCAATCCCTTTAACTGCAAATTCAAAAGCCGTTTTATTTCACTCATATAACTATCTGGTTTCGTTCATCAACCCGAATTCTGAATAAAAAAATAAAATAGAATATATATATTCAACTCATTTAACTTTCTTACTAGAAAGAAAAGAAATAGGGGAAATTTTATGTCTCACCGAATCACACGTAGAGATATTGATAATACACATAGAGTTAATGGTATTTCATAACTAATAGATTGAGCAGCAGCTCTTAAACCACCTAAAAAGGAATATTTATTATTTGATCCATATCCCGACATAAGAAGTCCAACGGGAGCAAGACTTGAAACAGCGATCCATAAAAAAACACCAATACTAAGATCGGCTAGAATAAGGCGATAACCAAAAGGAATTACTGAATAACTTAGTAAAATGGATATGACTGCTATGGATGGTCCGATACTGAATAAACGAGTATCCCCTCTAGATGGAAAAAGATTCTCTTTGAAAAGTAGTTTTACCCCATCTGCTAGAGCTTGAAGAATTCCCAAGGGACCGGCGTATTCAGGTCCAATACGTTGTTGTATCCCTGCAGATATTTCTCTTTCTAACCAAACAATTACTAGTACACCTAGTGTGATTCCTAATACAAGAGTCAAAATAGGGACAAGCATCCATATGATCCCATAGACTTCTTTTAAGAATTCCAATCTGGAAAACGAATGGATGGCTTGTAGTTCTGTTGTATTATCAATTATCATTTCAACGATCAACTTCTCCCATAATGATATCTATACTACCTAGTATCGTCATAATATCAGCCAATTTCATTCTTTTAACTAACTGAGGCAAAATTTGCAAGTTGATAAAACCTGGTGGGCGAATTTTCCATCTCCAAGGAAAAACACTCTGATCTCCTATCAGAAAAATTCCCAATTCTCCTTTTGGTGCTTCGACTCTTACGTAAAGTTCTTGTTTGGACAATTCAAAAGTTGGAGAAGGTTTTTTACTAATAAATCGATATTCAAAATCATTCCATTCAGTATCTTTTACTCTATCAAAGCGTCGGATTTCTAAATTCTCAAAGGGCCCCCCTGGAATTCCTTCCAGAGCCTGTTGGATAATTTTTATTGATTCTGTCATTTCACTGATTCGTACTAAATAACGAGCTAATGAATCCCCTTCTTTTTGCCATTGAACCTCCCAATCAAATTCGTCGTAACACTCATAATGATCAACTTTACGAAGGTCCCATTGGATTCCGGAAGCTCGTAGCATTGGTCCTGATAAACCCCAATTTAGTGCTTCTTCTCCTCCAATAATGCCTACGCCCTCAACTCGTTCTAAAAAAATAGGATTCCGTGTAATAAGCTTTTGATATTCAGCAACCCCTGTTAAAAAATAATCGCAAAAATCCAAACATTTATCTATCCATCCATGAGGTAGATCAGCAGCTATTCCTCCGATACGAAAATAATTATGCATCATTCGCATACCGGTGGCAGCTTCGAATAGGTCATATATCAATTCTCGTTCTCGAAAAATATAGAAGAAAGGGGTCTGTGCCCCAATATCTGCCATAAAAGGACCAAGCCATAACAAATGAGAAGCTATACGACTCAACTCCAACATAATGGCTCTGATATAGCTAGCCCTTTTAGGTACTTGAATATTGCCTAGTTGTTCGGGTCCATTTACGGTTATTGCTTCTGTGAACATAGTAGCTAAATAATCCCAACGTGTTACATAAGGCAAATATTGTATAATTGTTCGGTTTTCCGCAATTTTCTCCATTCCTCTGTGTAAATAACCCAATATTGGTTCACAGTCAATAACATCTTCACCATCGAGAGTAACGATAAGTCGAAGAACACCATGCATTGATGGGTGGTGAGGACCCATATTGACTATCATGAGGTCTTTTCTTGTAGTTGGTGCAATCATAAGTTTTTTACCGAGTCATTCTTCCATGAATTGCTGAAAGTAAAAAGAAGTTCATCAAAATTGAAACGCATAAGTTCAAATGATATCACTCTTTAAATTAACGAGTTTTTGTCTCTCGAATATCCAACCGATCAATTAATTCTTTATAACGTACTCTATTTTTTTTTGACAAATAAGCCAGTAATCGTTGACGTTTTCCCAAAATTTTTCGCAAACCTCTCTGAGATGAATAGTCTTTTTTGTGCAATTCCAAATGTGAAGTAAGTCTCCTTATCTTAGTGGTGAAACTGAATACTTGAAATTCAACAGACCCTCTGTTTTCTTCATTTTCTTTTTGAGAAATAACCGAAATGAATGAATTTCTTACCATAAAAAAAAGCCTCCTCTCCCTTTTTACAGATATGGATTTTACCGATCAGTAATAATAATGTCATTCATTTTAATGTGGTATATACAATAATCTAATTCAAATTTCTTTATGAACTCCTAATTTTATCAATTCAAATGAATCAATCCAATTGAAAATTAGATTTAGATAGGGAGAGAAAAGGATTGGCACATTTTCGTCTTCACAAAAGCGAAGAATTTAGACCTAAAATGAAGAGGGTTCTGTTGATTCATTTCTAGATCGAATTGATACATTATTCATTTAGTATTGGATATTTAGAATGAAATGTAAGACAGGACGTGTGATGTGTGTATTTATTTGCTTTCATATATCCTATATAGTAGAGGATATTATAGGAAAAATGTACTATCAACGAATTTTCAATCGTGGATACAAATGTATCCTTAACATACTGAAACGACTGCCATTATTGGTATCAAACCAATAGCGATTCATACAAGCTAAATCTTCTAATCGATAATTAGGCCAAAGAAAGAACTTCAATTTCATTAATTGATTTGTCTCTCTATCAAGGTAATTACTGTTACCCAGAACTTGGCTGCTATTCTTTTCGTTGCAAAATACAGGATTTCTATCTACATCATTCCGATTCTTTGAATTGAAACAAATTAGAATTCTTAATTTTCTACGACGCCTAAATGAGAAAATATTTTCAGGAACAAGCAAATCCAAATGATTTTTGTCTCTATTTCTTGTTATTCTTTCATGTGGTGGAATAGATTCATCCAAATTATTCTTAACAACATATCTTTGCTCTCGGTATCTTTGATTAGTTTGGTGCTTACTCTTATGAACCAACAAAATACCGATGGTTTGATACATAATAAACTGTCCGTCGTTTTTTACAGATAGACGAATGGGTTCGATAATCAATATTCCCCTTTTCATCAATTCTGGAAGAGTTAAATTCTTCTGAATCAGCATTATATCCAAACTCATTTCTCCCCTTTGAATCGAGGATATAGAAATTTTTCTTGGATCTATTAGTCTAAGCAGGAAACAATATACCTTAATATTATTGATCATTCTTTGATTCAAAGTATCGTCCCATCTCAATTGAAAAAGCAAATAACGTTTCAGGAACAAATCTAGTTCTGCTTCCGTGTTACTTTTGTATTGTTTTTTCTTTTTACCTTTTTTCATGTCCGATCTCGCATAATCTTCTTCAATATCTTTTTGTTGGTTTGAAAGAACGGATCCAAGATCCCCTTGGCTTGTGGTTTTTTTTTCTTCTTGATTTCGATTTTTTATTTTTTTATTCGATGGTATCAAAAAACTTCTCTTTTGCTTTTCATTAATCTTTTGATTTTGATTTTCATTACTATTTTCATTTCTATTCAAATTTAAAAGAAGTAATTTGCTTGGTATAAACCAAGATTTCGTTTTATATGTATTATAAAGTAACAAAAATTCTGGGAAGAACCAAAGTTCCAGATTCAATATGGGACGCTTTAGTATTTTTTCATTCATCCCTATCCAATCAAAAAAGACTTTTGGGGAGTTTGGTAAATTCATTTCTGGAATCAGAAGATCAAAAATATTTTTTTTATCAATTATTTGATAATTATTAGTAACAATCTGAGTATTTTGATTACTATTGGCATCGATCGTGATCCAGGCCTCAATATCGACTTTTTGTCTAAGATCAAAATTGATAATTTTCCAATCCAAATATTTCCTATCGGGAGTTTTTTCCATATATAGAATATCGCCCTTTCCTAGATAATTATTGATAGGGATACTCCTCAGCATATCAAAAAAAGTGTCTTTATATGTGTTGTAATTATAAGAAATCTCTTGATTCTTATTTCCTTCAAAGGGCGATCTAGAAATAAATGAGTCCTTTTTATTTTCAGAATTAATAGATTTATATGATAAAAGATCATATTTATAGTATTTTTGAAAATTATCTTTTTGATTCAATAATGAATAGACTTCCAAAATATTTTCTTTTTTGGAATCAATTAATTGGTCTTTTTCATATAAATTCCATTTGCTGAAATTTTTCCTTTTAACCATACGACGTTGATAAACTCTATTCCGCCATTGTTGTGGTATTAATCTAGACCATCTGATCTGAGATAAATCGTATTGATAATGCCCTCTTAACCAGTTTTTCCATTGATTCATTTCAGAACTCGGAAGTCTGTTATCCCTTAATTTAGAATGAACTATTCCTTGTGTTTCAAAAGAATCCTTTATTTCAGGCTTAAGAAAAAAAGGGATTCCTTGATATTGAAGAAATGATTTTAATTTATACAAGTTAATAACTTGGGTTTGTGATAATTTGTAAAATACATATGCTTGCGATAAGTACGATAAGTCATAAAAAATATGTGAATTTGTCTTACTATTACTAATATTATAAAGTGACTTTTTTATAGTCGAAATAAACTCAATTGGATTTTTATTTTTTTTATTAATTATTTCTTGACTTGTTTCATTATTGTAAATGGATTTATTCATAATTTTTTTTGTTGATTCAAGAAATAATTTTCTCTTCATTCTGGGAATATTAATGATAAATAAAAATATATTTGTGTAGATTCTTTCAATGAAAAATTTAAAAACAAAAGGTAATTTAGAGATTAATCGAGCACTTCTTCTTTTTAATATTTGCCATTTTTCTAATCTTTTAGCATTATAACTTGTTTTGTTAAGACTAATATTTATTTCTGGAGTTACTTTTTTTTTCTCTTTTGTAATTCTTTCTATTTGATTTCTAATTGTATTTGTTCTATCAGTCAGATCCTTAATTTTTTTTTCTGTCAATGAAGAATTTGTCCAATCTGGAGATGCAATTTGACTAAATGATTCATGAATCATCTGATTGCTGATTATGGGATCTCTTTCTTTTTTAGTTTCATTCGAGTCATATACTTCTACTTCTCTTGATCGAAATAAAAGAATTGGATTTACTTTTAAGAGTTCTTTTCTTATTTTTTTTAAAAAAACGACACTTTTGATAACCCATTTTTTTGTTTCTTTTGAAACTTTTCGAAGTAATTTTATTTTTCCTTTAAAAATTTTTAGAAGTAGAAAATATTTCTTTTTTAATTTTCCAATTTTTTTTTCGAGTTCCTTAAAAATGGGTTCAAAAAAAGAGGGTCGTTTTCGGGGAGAACCAAAAGGAAGTTCGGTTTCCATTCCCAAAACTGTTAAAAAACAAAAATCATCTTTTTCTTTTTTCTTTTTCATTATTAGATCTTTATGAGAGAATCGGAGTTTAGATCTGTGCCAAGGTTTCAGACAGAAAGGAAATAAGATTTTTATCTGAATACCATCTGTCAACCAATTTTGTGGAAATTCTGTTTCGGACAATTGAACACCATTATAGGTACATTTAACATGCATCTCCCTATTCCATTCCTCTAAATCCTCATACCATTCAGGAAGTTGCAATAGTAACATACGCCCAATATTTTTCGCTATTATCAATGAAGGTAATAGAATATATTTTCTAAAAATAGATTGAGTTATTAACATAGAACCCCTTATTACTTGCGCAAATGGAATGGTATCCCAGGCCTCTGCTATCTCTATTCGCGCGTTCTCCTTTCTTTTGTTCTCTTCTTTTTTGTCCTTCTCTTTTTTTTCTTCTCTTTTTGTTTGCTCTTCTGTATACTCTACAATTTTGAATGCTGACCCCCTCCCTACCCAATTTCTAAAAATTTGTTTAATCGGCCCAGAGATATCAAAAGAAAAAAGAAGGGATTTTTTTATTCTGTCCAAAAAAAGAGGGGAATGCACATTTGCTTGAAACAGTTCCCAAATAACTATTTTACGCCTTTGAGCACGTATAGAACCTTTTATTATGCCTCGCCTAAAATCTGATTGTTGTGAATAGCGTATCAAAGCTACTTCGTCTGTTTGATCAGGAGGATTAGTATCCTCAGTATGCTCCTTGTTACCAGTAAAAATTACTACACGTTTGGCTTTTCTTGAACGAATTTCATGATCTAATGGTCCGTTTTCTTGATCTTCTCCTGCTTCTTGTTCCAACTCGCTGGTTAATTTGTATAACCAGCGAGGTACTTTTTTACTGATTTCTTTTATTCTAATTGATTTTTTACTAATTTTTTGAATATTAGTCTCCGTTACAATTCTATTTTTAAAATATTTCAAATATTTTGTTCCTTTTTCTGAATCTATTCTTCCTTCTTCTTCATCTGAAAATACAGAAAGACCCCTAGAATTAAAAATGGATCCTGATTCTTTACCAAGTTCATTGATGAAAGTTAAGAAATCAACAATTTCGGTTGATAATGGTTTTTTATCAAATCGATCTATTTTCTGTTCCATTTTGGGGTAATCAGTATCAGGAAGAACGATACCATGAATCCGATTTATCCCAACTTTCTCTATGAAATTGTCTATCGAAGTTTTTTTTATTTTTATAATTGAAGGTGAAACGCTTTTTGTTATTGTTCTCCGATATGGTCCGTTCAAGAAAGGATCATATATTTTGGGTAAGTATTCGTTTGTAGTATTATCATTACACAACCTAGTCCTTGTTTCGAGTATATTCAAAAAAAGAGATTCTTTGTCTAGAGCTTGAATTCGATTTAAAAATTCGTTGTTTAAATTATTACTTTTTTCTTTGTTGGTATAAACCCAATGATTGTAGAGTTCATTAGATGAGAATTTTTCTAGTGTAGGCAGAGATATCCTTCTTTTTATCATTTCCCAAAAAGTTGACAAACTGGGTGGATATGTAAAAGATATTCTTTCCTTTCCATCACTTTGGCATGTGTCAAAAAAATAT